GCCTAAAAAGAAATCTTTCTGTGTTATTCATAGACTCTATAGTTCCTTACCGGGTCAATTTCCAATTAGCGGTCATTGAGATTCATGGGCAATGCGGATTAATATGTAGGGATAGATATTACCTCTCCTTTTTCCCTTTCAAAAAAATTGAAATGATTGAAGTTTTTCTATTTGGAATTGTCTTAGGTCTAATTCCTATTACTTTAGCTGGATTATTTGTAACTGCATATTTACAATACAGACGTGGTGATCAGTTGGACCTTTGATTAAATTAATTAACATCTTTTTTTTTTAATTGACCTCCTCTTTTCTTTAATCCAAAGGAGGTCAAATTAAGATTACTGTTCAATTAGTTAAGTGTCATTTTCGGACTAACCTAACCAAGACTGGAATCGCGCTCTGTAGGATTTGAACCTACGACATCGGGTTTTGGAGACCCACGTTCTACCGAACTGAACTAAGAGCGCTTTCTTATTTTCTTAAAAAAAAAAGAAGAGGATTTTTTTGCTAACCCGAATACATCTTGTATGCATAAGACTATCATATAGAATATGATATAATAAAAAAAGATTATGTATGCCTGATTTTAATCAATTTCAATGAATCCCTCGTTACTGCTCAGACGAGAAGTAATAGGTAGGGATGACAGGATTTGAACCTGTGACATTTTGTACCCAAAACAAACGCGCTACCAAGCTGCGCTACATCCCTTTCAATTGGTCTACAGTGTCATTTTATAGAATCCCTGTCTTATTTCAAAATCCTTATTTTCTCCATTCATATATCCAAGTTATCTTGCCTTTTCTTTTTTTTATTCTCATGTAACATATAATAATAGAAGGCTTATATACATATGAATATGAAAGCCATCGCAAAAAATAACTAAAAAAAGGAATATCTTTTGGGAATGCTCAGTCGAAAGGGACGTCTTTTTCGGTTTTAAGAAAAGGAAAATCTTATCTATCGAATCATTATACATTTCAATTGGAATTAGGAATTCCGTGTACAAATACAAGCGGTCCTTAACTACTTACATATATATTATATCGAATCATATATGTATTACCATTAGGCATTACAATAAATTATACAATAAATAAAAAAATAAAAAGAATAAAGAAGGAGGATTTAAAATGCGAGATCTAAAAACATATCTTTCCGTGGCACCGGTACTAAGTACTCTATGGTTTGGGGCTTTAGCAGGTCTTTTGATAGAGATCAATCGTTTATTTCCGGATGCGTTGACATTCCCTTTTTTTTCATTCTAGTTATTGACATGTGAAGGGGTGAAGAAGATTAGAGATAGAATCAAAAGATTTGTGACTAATCCCTCCCCCTCTTTTTTTTTTAGATAAAATAGAATTCGATACAATATAATAAGTAGAAGTATAATAAAGAAAGGAGGAAAGAGAAATAAAAAAGTAGATTCAACCTCGCCGAAATTCCGGTTTAGTCTCCAATTCCATTTAGAAATAATATTGTGAGAACAGAAATGTGTCTAGGGCAAGAAGATCATACAAGATCTTTTAATGAAATACTGTACATTGAATCGAATTCGATTCAAAATATACCTAAATATTACTTTGTTGTTTTACTTCTTATTTTTTTTATTTCTTTTTTCGCGGAAAGTAGAAGAGTTGGTTGAATCAAAAACACAAAGGAGGTTCATGGCCAAGGGTAAAGATGTCCGAGTAACGGTTATTTTAGAATGTACCAACTGTGTTCGAAACGGTCTTAATAAGGAATCAAGGGGTCTTTCCAGATATATTACTCAAAAGAATCGACACAATACGCCTGGTCGATTGGAATTGAGAAAATTCTGTCGCTATTGTTACAAACATACGATTCACGGGGAGATAAAGAAATAACTCGAATCAAGTGCCTGTGTGTCACTCTTACAAGGAACACGAAAAGGACATATTCTATATATACCATATTATTCTATATATTCTAGTTAACATAATTTAACTAACTAAAAAAAACCAAATCAAATCCTATATTTTGAATTCGAAATCTTTTTGGATCAGATTGAAATAGGATTTTGGGGATAAGGAATAAACAAACCATGGAAAAATCCAAGCGACTCTTTCTTAAATCCAAGCGATCTTTTCGTAGGCGTTTGCCCCCGATCCAATCGGGGGATCGAATTGATTATAGAAACATGAGTTTAATTAGTCGATTTATTAGTGAACAAGGAAAAATATTATCTAGACGGGTAAATAGATTAACCTTAAAACAACAACGATTAATTACTATTGCTATAAAACAAGCTCGTATTTTATCTTTGTTACCTTTTCTTAATAATGAGAAACAATTTGAAAGAAGCGAGTCGACCTCCGGAGCTACTGGTCTTAGAACCATAAATAAATAAAGAAAAAGTAGACTTACTTTACTCCTCAATTGAACCAAAATTCCAATTCAAATCCGAACTCAAACACAGATTGATATTTTGTTCGAAAAATCGCAAGAAAAAAAAATTGGGGAATAAGAAGAAATCTTTTTTTATTGGATATTGAACATATTCGCTCATTTAATTTTGAGCGACTTTATCATACTCTCTTTATCATACTAATTTCTACTCTACCTTCCCGGAGTTCATTCTCCAGCGAACTCCATTTAAAATATTCTGACGAAGTCCTTACAATTTCCTTTTTTATTTTATGATCTCATTAGAAATCATATAAAGACAATTCCTATTTAATATAGCTATTTGTGCAAGTATTTTACGATTAAGAAGCAACTGTCTCTTGTACAGATTGTGTATTAATTGACTATAACTATAGGATACTCTATTCTCTCGAATTACTGCATTTATCCGAGTGATCCACAAACGACGAAAATCTCTCTTTTTCCTATCTCTATCTCGATGAGACGAAACCAAAGATCTTATTTTCTGTTGAATAATTGTTCGAGTAAGTCTTGAACGAGCCCCCCGAAAGCTTGATGCAAATAAACGAATTTTTGTTCTACGTCTCCGAGCTATATATCCTCGTCTAATTCTAGTCATTGAATAAATGAAACTTTCATGAATAACTAATTGATTTCCTTTCTTTCAGTTATTCTTTTCCCTTTTCCTAGTTTATTAATAACAAAACGGATTCTTCCAATGTATAAAATACAAATTCCAATGGCTTTTGCTACTATAACCTTCCCGACCACGATTTGTCTTTTTTTATAGGCATTTCACCTCGAAACGAGTATTGATACTAGGTATAAAAAAACAGAAAAAAGTAATAAATAGAAATGAATAACGAAATAGTGGATTCCATCGTTTCTATGGTTATGTCTTAAACGGTGAGGTCCTCTCTATACACCGGAGTCCCTTAATTCATTTTATCAATGCTATTAGCAACTTGTACAGTTCACATTCTTTGGCTCTACCCATGAATTATCTAGTAATAGGTCTTTCACAACGAGATCTACCTATACAGTAACGGTATTTAATTATGAAGATTGGCTGGGTAGCTGACCCTCTTAGTCCGTTTTTGCAAAAGTATAGACATAAGATTTCGGCTTTGAAAATAGGATTTCCCCGCTTAATGGGATAACCATTTGTTACCAATGAGGAATTTTTTCTCATTGGAAACCATAAATTTCTTTATACAATAGAAGAATTGAATAGATCTTTTTTTTTAGTTTTCGACATATAGATAGTGAACGGCCTTCTTCCTTCCATTTTATACTATTCACTAGTACTGATCATTGATACTGGAAAATTTCTTTCCCTTTTTTTTTTACCAATGGTGATCTGAACGAGTCGCACATACACCCTAGTACATGTTCCTCGACGCTGAGGGCATCCCCCAAGAGCGGGGGATTTCGTGACATTTCTGATTGGCTGTCTTGTGTTTCTAATAAGTTGTTTAATAGTTGGCATGTTGAATCGTATACATAATAAGTGGGCTGGTTTAGATCGATCCTAACCGGATGATTATGAATTACTTCTCTATTTAATAGATGAATAGAATATTATAAAACCCGGTAATAAGTAAGAAGAGAAAATCTCAAATCGGCGATTTGCGTAAACTTACTGCTATTTTTTTTTATTCAATCGCTACAAGATCAACAATTCCATGAGCTTGGGCTTCTGTTGCTGACATAAAAACATCTCTTTCCATATCTTCGGATACAACCCATAAGGGTTTGCCCGTTCTTTGTACATAAACTCTTGTGATGGTTTCGCGCAGTTTCAGTAGTTCTTCTGCTTCCAGGATAAATTCTCCCGTTTGTGCCTCATAAAAAGAACTCGCAGGTTGATGTATCATTACCCTGATAATATAACAAATGGTTCCTCTATCTCGCATGATGAGGTGAGGAGAAGAGATAAAGAATAATAAAAAAAGAAAGATAGAATTGAGCAACCGTACAGGCATCCTTTGCGCATTGCATACGGCTATACAATGGAATTCACTTTACCTTCCATTTCGATCGAAGAAAGAGAAAAATAGATAGATATAGGGTTTATCCGATTCAGATCGGCAAATGATCCAATTACCATCCTTCCTTTCGGAGCAGTTCAAAAATACTATGATGGCTCCGTTGCTTTTTATATATTTATCTCGTCTGTGATTCAGCAATCCCAAAGTTTCTTTTTTTTTCGTACTCTTTCATAACAAAAACATAAATATTGTTAAAAGTTTTCTGTTGTGAAAACAAAAAAGTTTGTGACGCTGAAATGGTAATGGTCACCGACAAATAAGATAAAATCGAGAATATCCTTTATTTCATACTAATTTCATACTACTCTTTCGAAATATAATCTAATGTTTTGAAAAAAAATTTCTCATATCGAATTCGAAGTGCCATGCTATTATTACTTAATATTCCTATTTCATATGGCGAAGGCATAGTCTTTTTTTTTGTTCTTAAAAAACTCATTGGCGCCAAGCGTGAGGGAATGCTAGACGTTTGGTAATCTCTCCGCCGACCAGGATAAAAGATCCCATTGAAGCGGCTAATCCCATGCATACTGTATGCACATCGGGTTGCACAAATTGCAT